GTTCTTATTCTGGGAATCAAGATATTTCGAAGTTCGAAATACTTAAAGAAGAAAATAAAAACCTATTCTGGTTTCAAAAACCCCTTCTTTTTCTTCTTTTCGACTATAAACGTTGGAATCGTCCAACGCGATATATAAAAAGCAATCGGTTTGAAAATGCGGTAAGAAATGAAATGTCACAATATTTTTTTTATACATGTCAAAATGATGGAAAACAAAGAATTTCTTTTACATATCCACCTAGTTTATCCATTTTCTGGGAAATGATAAAAAGAAAGATTTCTTTGGCTACAACAGAAAAATTCTTATATGATGATGAACTATACAATTATTGGATTTATACGAACGAACAAAAAAAAAACAGCTTAAGCAATGAATTTGCTAATAGAATTACAGTTCTAGACAAAGGACTTTTTTATATAGATGTACTCGATAAAAAAACTAGATTATGCAATGATAAAACTAAAAATAAAATTGAATATTTGCAAAAAAACCACGATCCTTTATTAAATGGGTCCTGTCGGGGTATAATAAAAAAAAGGCTTTCATCCATTATAACGAAAACGACAGTAAAAAATTTAATAGATGCAATTTTTATAAATAAAATTCATAGTATTCTACGTAATGATTCTAATTACCAAGAATTTGAACATAAAAAAGATCAAAACTCAATATCATCAAAAATTAGACATTTCGTTAGTCAATTTGACGGGGAAGCCACGTTCAATCAAAAGAGAGTGTCTTTACTTTCAGAACACGAACAAATTGTTTCCGAAGATCCAGAAAGATTTTTAAAATTTTTAGTTGATACAATCATAGCGGATTCCTTTCCCCAAACAATTCCAAAAGAATCGATTCCCCAAACAATTCCAAAAGAATCGATTGGAATAAAAGAACTAAGTAAAGAGGTTCCTCGTTGGTCATACCAATTAGTCGACGATTTAGAACCAGAGGATAGACCAGATGAAAAAGACGTGTCGGTGCCAATCGATGATCAAATTCGCTCAAGAAATTGGAAAAGTGTAGTTATTTATACCGATAAGCAAGAGAATACTGACAATCCTGCCCCAAATACCGCGGATATATCTGAGCAAGCAGGTGAAGTTTCTTTGATACGTTATTCACAACAATCTGATTTTCGTCGAGAAATAATCATAGGTTCCATGCGTGTTCAAAGACGTAAAATAGTTATTTGGGAATTGTTTCAACCAAATATACATTCCCCGCTTTTTTTAGACAGAATAGATAAATCCTCTTTTTTTTCGGCTACTTTTTCCGGATTAATTAAAGGGATTTTAAAAAATTGTATGGGAAAAAACCCAGAATTGGGGATTTCTGATTATAAAAACAAAGAATTGAAAGAGGAAAATAAAACTAAAAAATACAATAAAAACGACGAAAAAAACCAAGAAAACATACGAATAGAAATAGCCGAAGCCTGGGATACTATTCCATTTGCTCAAATAATAAGAGGTTTGATGCTAATAACTCAGTCAATTCTTAGAAAATATATTCTATTGCCTTTATTGATAATAGCAAAAAATTTCAGCCGTCTGTTATTATTCCAACGACCCGAGTGGTCGGATGATTTCAAAGAGTGGAATAGCGAAATGCATGTTAAATGCACCTATAACGGCGTTCAATTATCAGAAACTGAATTTCCTAAAAACTGGTTAACAGATGGTATTCAGATAAAGATATTATTTCCTTTCTGTCTAAAACCTTGGCACAGATCTATAATACAACCGTCTGATCAAGATCGAATAAAAAAAAGCGAACAAAAACGAAATCGAATAGATGAGTTTTGTTTTTTAACAGTTGTGGGCCTGGAAACTGACCTTCCTTTTGGTCCTCCTCGAAAGCGACCCTCTTTTTTTCAACCTATTTTTAAACAACTCGACAAAAAAATTCGAAAACTTCTAAAAGGGCGCTTTCAAATTCGAAAAAGACTCAAAGAAAAAATTCTTTTTTTTTTTAAGTTCGAAAATGAAACAAACAATTGGATTGTTGAAATATTTCTGTTTTTAAAAAAAATAACAAAAAAAATGTCAAACGTAAATCCAATTCGACTATTTGAATTGAGAGAAGAATCGAGTAAAAGAAAAAATGAAAAAGATTCATTAATCAAAAATCATATGATTAATGAATCATCCATTCAAACCGGATTCCTAAATTGGACAAATCCTTCAGCGACAGAAACAAAAATGAAAGATCTGACTAGTAGAACAAGAATAATAAAAAATCAAATAGAAAAAATAGCAAAAGACAATAAAAAACTAAAAGTTAGTCCTACCAAAACACCATATGGTACGAAAAAATGGGAATCGTCAAAAAATACGGGTCATATATTAAAAAGACGAAATGTTCGATTAATCCGTAAATTCAATTATATTTTGAAATTTTTTAGGGAAAAGATATACGTAGATATATTTTTATATATCATTAATATTTCCAGAATTAATACACAACTTTTTCTTGAATCAACAAAAAATGTAATTGAAAAATCCATTTCCAATAATGCAAAAAATCATGAAAAGATTAATAATAAAAAAATTCAGTTTATTTGGACTATAAACAAAAGATTTTTCCATTTTGTTAGTACTAATAATAATATTAGTAATAAGAATTCGAAGATTCCTTCGGATTTTTCTGTGTTGTCACAAGCTTATGTATTTTACAAATTATCCCAAGCCAAAATTTGGAACTTATATGGATTAAAATCGGTCCTTCAGTATCGGGGAATATCTTTATTTCTTAAAAATGAAATAAAAGATTTTTTTGGAACCCAAGGAATAGCTCATCCCGAGCTAAAGACTGGAAAACTTCCGAATTCTGGGCTGAACCAATGGAAAAACTGGCTAAAATTGAAAAATAATTATCAATACGATTTATCTCAGATAAAATGGTCGCAATTAGTGCCACAAAAATGGCGAACTAGAGTAACTGAACACTGTGAGGTTGAAAATAATAATTTCAAAAAAAGCAAAACGAATTCATATCAAAAAGAACAATTAATTAATTACACAAATAATTCGGAAAACCGTTTATTGTTATTGCCAGATAAAAAATCTAATTTTAAAAAGAATTATAGATATGATGTTTTATCATATAATTTTTTTTATTATGAAGATAAGAATGATTCATATAGATATAGTTATGGAATACCATTCCAGGGAAATAAAAACCAAGAATTTTCTTATACTTCTAATTACAACAAAACTAAAGATAAATTTATTGACATGGCGTGGAATATCCCGATCACTAATTATTTTTTTTTAGGAAGAAAAAATATTTTGGATATAGAAAAAACTATAGATAGAAAATATTTGGATTTGAAAATTCTCCATTTTTGTCTTAGAACAAAAGTCGACGTTGAGACCTGGGTCAATATCAGTACTAGCATGAATGAAAAAACGAAAACTGAATCTAAGAACTATCAAATTGTTGATAAAATTGATAAGAAAAGTCTTTTTTATCGCACAATTTATCAAGAAATCAACCACCCTGATAAAAAAAAAAAATTTTTTGATTGGATGGGAATGAATGAAGAAATACTGAGCTGTCCCATATCAAATTTGGAATTTTGGTTTTTCTCCGAATTTTTCTTATTTTATAATGCATATAAAATGAAACCGTGGGTTATACCAATTAACCTGCTTTTTTCAAATTATAATGTAAGTGAAAAGGTTAGTGAAGATAAAAGCATCAATAGACATAAAAAAATCAATTCTTTTATACCATCAAATGAAAAAATATATTTTGAATTAGAGAATCAGAATGAAGATGAAAAGGAACTCCTAAGTCAAGAAAATCTTGGATCCGATGTTCACGAAAACTATGAATCTATTTTCTCAAATGCACAAACAGATATTGAAGAAGATTATATAGGATCAGATATGAAAAAGCCGAGAAAGAAAAAGCAACCCACGAGCGGTACAAAAGTAGAAATTGATTTATTCCTGAAAAGATATTTGCTTTTTCAGTTGAAATGGGCGGATTCTTTAAATCAAAAGCTGATCAATAATATCAAAGTATATTGTCTTGTGCTTCGATTGATAAATCCAATAGAAATTCTTTTATCCTCGATCGAAAGAAAAGAACTGAGTATGGATATAATGCTGGGTCGGAACGATTTAACTCGTTCAAATTTGCTAAAAAACGGGGTATTGATTATTGAACCGATTCGTCTGGCTATAAAAGGCGATGGGCAATTTCTTCTGTATCAAACCATAGGGATTTCGTTAGTTCATAAGAGTAAACACTACAATAATCAAAACAATAATCAAAAACGATACAGTGAGAATGGTGATAAAAAATTTTTAGGTAAAAGAGACAAAAACAATTTTGATTTGTTTCCTCCCGAAAATCTTTTATCGCCTAGGCGTCGTAGAGAGTTAAGAATTCGAATTTGTTTGAATTCAAGGAACAATAATGGTGTGAATATAAACCCAATAGGGAATCGAATAAAAAACTGTAGTCAATTTTTTGATGAAAACAAGGATCTTGATCGAAATAAAAATAGACTTAAAAAATTAAAATTCTTTCTTTGGCCCAATTATCGATTAGAGGATTTAGCTTGTATGAATCGTTATTGGTTTGATACTACTAACGGAAGTCGTTTTAGTATGTTAAGAATACATATGTATCCGCAATTTTAAATTGATTTATGATACATTTGATTTCCTATTATTTGGTAGATAAATAGATACATAATCACGCTGTTGTACATTCAATTCCGATACATGATACTAATTCGATGACGTATCCACTATATCCGAAATGAATCAAGATAATAAACCTTATAAAGTTTCTTTGATAAAATAAATCAATTAAGGTATTGTATATACCAGATTAAAATAGCTGGTATTATTATTACTGATCGGTAAAATTCAATATTTGCTAAAAAAGGTAAGGAAGGTTAAGAATTTATGAAAAAAAATTCATTCATATCCGTTATTTCGGAGGAAAAAAAAGAAGAAAACAGAGGGTCTGTTGAATTTCAAGTAGTCTGTTTTACCAATAAGATACGAAGACTTACTTCCCATTTGCAATTGCACAAAAAAGACTATTCATCTCAGCGAGGGCTACGAAAAATTCTGGGAAAACGTCAACGACTGCTGGCTTATTTGTCAAAGAAAAATGGAATACGTTATAAAGAATTAATAAGTCAATTGAACATTCGAGAACTAAAAACACGTTAATGTGAAGAGTTGTTTTGAATTATAATTATTTGATTTATTAGATCTTGAATTTTGATGAATACCTTGTTGTTTTCAGCAATTCATGCAAAAATGAATTTGTGAAAAAATGAATCGGAGAAAAACCTATGACTGTACCAACTACCAGAAAAGACTTCATGATAGTCAATATGGGCCCTCACCATCCATCAATGCATGGTGTTCTCCGACTCATCGTTACTTTAGACGGTGAAGATGTTATTGACTGTGAACCAATAGTAGGTTATTTACACAGAGGTATGGAAAAAATTGCAGAAAACCGAACAATTATACAATATCTGCCTTATGTAACACGTTGGGATTATTTAGCTACTATGTTTACAGAAGCAATAACTGTAAATGGACCAGAACAATTGGGAAATATTCAAGTACCTAAAAGAGCTAGCTATATTCGAGTGATTATGTTGGAGTTAAGTCGAATAGCTTCTCATTTATTATGGCTCGGCCCTTTTATGGCGGATATCGGGGCGCAAACCCCCTTCTTCTATATTTTCAGAGAAAGGGAATTAATATATGATTTATTCGAAGCTGCCACCGGTATGAGAATGATGCATAATTATTTTCGTATTGGAGGGGTAGCTGCCGATCTACCTTATGGATGGATAGAGAAATGTTTAGATTTTTGTGATTATTTTTTAATAGGGCTTGCTGAATACCAAAAGCTTATTACGCGAAATCCCATTTTTTTAGAACGAGTTGAGAATGTGGGCATTATTGGTGGCGAGGAAGCAAAAAATTGGGGTTTATCGGGCCCTATGCTACGAGCTTCCGGAATACAATGGGACCTTCGTAAAGTTGATCATTATGAATGTTATGACGAATTTGATTGGGAAGTTCAATGGCAAAAAGAAGGAGATTCATTAGCTCGTTATTTAATACGAATCGGTGAAATGGCCGAATCCGTAAAAATTATTCAACAAGCTCTAGAAGCAATTCCAGGAGGTCCCTATGAGAATTTAGAAATCCGACGCTTTAATAGAATAAAATATCCTGAATGGAATGATTTTGAATATCGATTCATTAGTAAAAAGCCATCTCCTGCTTTTGAATTGTCGAAACAAGAACTTTATGTAAGAGTCGAAGCACCAAAAGGTGAATTAGGGATATTTTTGATAGGAGATCAGAGTATTTTTCCTTGGAGATGGAAAATTCGCCCTCCGGGTTTTATCAATTTGCAAATTCTTCCTCAGTTAGTTAAAAAAATGAAATTGGCTGATATTATGACGATATTAGGTAGCATAGATATCATTATGGGAGAGGTTGATCGTTGAAATGATAATTGATACAACAACAAAAGTACAAGCTATCAATTCTTTTTCCAAATTGGAATCCTTAAAAGCGGTTTATGAGACTACATGGATGCTTTTCCCTATTTTGATTCTTGTATTGGGAATTACAATAGGTGTACTAGTAATTGTGTGGTTAGAAAGAGAAATATCCGCAGGGATACAACAACGTATTGGACCTGAATATGCTGGTCCTTTGGGAATTCTTCAAGCTCTAGCGGACGGAATAAAACTACTTTTAAAAGAAAACCTTCTTCCATCTAGAGGGGATGCACTTTTATTTAGTATCGGACCTTCTATAGCAGTCATATCAATTCTACTAAGTTATTCAGTAATTCCTTTTGGTTCTCGCCTTGTTCTAGCCGATCTCAGTATTGGTGTTTTTTTATGGATCGCTATTTCAAGCATTGCTCCCATTGGACTTCTTATGTCAGGATATGGATCAAATAATAAGTATTCCTTTTTAGGTGGTTTACGGGCTGTTGCCCAATCAATTAGTTATGAAATACCATTAACTCTATGTGTATTATCAATATCGCTACGTGTGATTCGTTAAAACATAGGTCTTCACCCTTCCCCGTTTATTTTTAGGTTTATAAGAAGAAAAATGTATTGAATAGGATCTTTTTTTTTATTCACGGGGCGGGTTGATTAAAGTAAATCAGATAGTTAGATGAGTGAAAGAAAACAGCTTCGAAATTTGCAGTAAAAAATAGAATCTCATTGCCTATGTACAAAGGTTAAAAACATAAACAGTCAAGGTTATTTCCCCCAATATTGGTTAATTAGTCATCATTACTTGAAGCGGGTTGAAAAGAACAATTCTAGGAAGTTTTTACTATCTTTTTTTTATGTATTACCATACATGACTTACCATAGAAATTGACCAAAAAAGTGGATGATTAGGAACACCAAAGTACACAAAGGATTTGTAATAGAGATTATGTAAGTTATCTGAAGAAAGATTTTTACATAAAAGAAATACTAATTGAGGCTTTAAATTTGTAGAAATGATCAAGCAGTACTCCCACAAATTTCGATCCAGAGTATGCTCCTATCCACCGATTAAATGAATGACTATCAGGAACGAAGTAATCTTTTACTTTTCCCACTGAATAAAAGAACTAAGAGGGGCGAAAAAAAAAGGGGGATAGATAATAGTAATAGAATCAAAAAAAAAATCTTTTTCCAATATCGATATTCACGGAAATTCCATTTTGATCATAGCATAAATCATGAATGAATGTTTCCTTTTTTCGGAATATAATAAAAAAATAAGAATACGGCGAAATTTTTATTGATAATTGATATTACTAAAATTAGTAAAAAGCGTTTTTTATTCAAGAATTAAGTTATTATTCAATAAAAAGGAAATTCTTCAAAATTTAAGTAAAGGATGAGATCAATTCCGAAGCAATTTTTTATAGTATAGCAGACAGAATTTGATTGGTCTAATTCAGGATTTTTCGATTTATTTTGACTTTCGTTATCCTACAAGCATATCAAGATTAAAGAATATCGAATTAGTCCTTAGATTTATTTATGGCTCTTGAGGAGCCGTATGAGGTGAAAATCTCATGTACGGTTCTGGAATAGCGATGACAAGGGTGATCTTATCTTCGACTATAATTATCTAACAGTTCAAGTACAGTTGATATAGTCGAGGCACAGTCAAAATATGGTTTTTGGGGATGGAATTTGTGGCGACAACCCATAGGGTTTATTGTTTTTATAATTTCTTCTCTAGCAGAATGCGAGAGATTGCCTTTTGATTTACCAGAAGCCGAAGAAGAATTAGTAGCGGGTTATCAAACCGAATATTCCGGTATTAAATTTGGTTTATTTTATGTTGCGTCTTATTTAAATCTCCTAATCTCTTCATTATTTGTAACCGTTCTTTACTTGGGCGGTTGGAATCTCCCTATTCCATCCATATTCATCTCTGAGTTTTTTAAAATAGATGGAGTCTTTGGAACGACAATTTGTATTTTCATTACATTAGCTAAAACTTTTTTGTTCTTGTTCATTTCTATCGCAACAAGATGGACTTTACCTAGACTGAGAATGGACCAATTATTAAATCTTGGATGGAAATTTCTTTTACCTATTTCTTTAGGTAATCTATTATTAACAACTTCTTCCCAACTCTTTTCATTATAAATTCTAAAAACAAAGAATATTTACTATAATCTAATTTACGACTTGTCAGAAACAAGAGAAAGAAACAAAATCTTATTTTTTTATTGATATTTACTCTATGTTCCCTATGGTAACTGGGTTCATCAATTATGGTCAACAAACAATACGGGCAGCAAGGTACATCGGTCAAAGTTTTATGATTACCCTATCCCACGCTAACCGTTTACCTGTAACTATTCAATATCCTTATGAGAAATTGATCACATCGGAGCGTTTTCGTGGTCGAATTCACTTTGAATTTGATAAATGCATTGCTTGTGAAGTGTGTGTGCGTGCATGTCCTATAGATTTGCCTGTTGTTGATTGGAAATTGCAAATGGATATTCGAAAGAAACAGTTGCTTAATTACAGCATTGATTTCGGAATTTGTATATTTTGTGGTAATTGTGTTGAGTATTGCCCAACAAATTGTTTATCAATGACTGAAGAATATGAGCTTTCTACTTATGATCGTCACGAATTAAATTATAATCAAATTGCTCTAGGTCGTTTACCAATATCAATAATCGACGATTACACAATTCGACCAATTTTGAATTCGCCAGAGCAAGCCCGTGATTGAAGAGCAATTTCCACCTATTAAATTAAAGCTATTTTTTATTCTTGTTCAATAACTAGAAATTCTGATTATTCTTATTTATTGGTGAAAATCGCAACTTTAGTAGTATTTAAAATTGATTTACTCCAATGATTTTAAAGAGTAACTACCTTTTCCGCTAAAAAAGAATGTGAAAGGCCCAACAACTTTACTTTATTCACATCAAGTCATACACATTAGGATTTACCAATTAGGAGCGCATAAACTTCTTTTTCCTGTTCACATCAATAAGATCATGAAACATTCCGATTTTTTTATCTCTTATTTTATATATAATGGATTTACCTGGACCAATACATGATTTTCTTTTAATTTTTTTGGGGTTGGGTCTTATATTAGGGGGGCTAGGAGTAGTATTATTTACCAATCCCATTTTTTCGGCCTTTTCGTTGGGATTGGTTCTTGTGTGTATATCTTTATTCTATATTCTAGCAAACTCCCATTTTGTAGCTTCTGCACAACTCCTTATTTATGTGGGAGCTATAAATGTATTAATCATATTTTCTGTAATGTTCATGAATGGCCCAGAATATGACAAAAAGTTTCATCTGTGGACTGTTGGGGACGGGGTTACTTCATTGGTTTGTATAAGTCTTTTTGTTTCATTAATTATTACTATTATAAATACGTCCTGGTATGGTATTATTTGGACTACAAAATCAAACCAGATTCTAGAACAAGATTTGATAAATGCTAGTCAACAAATTGGAATTCATTTATCAACCGATTTTTTTCTTCCATTTGAACTCATTTCCATAATTCTTTTAGTTGCTTTAATAGGTGCAATTGCCGTGGCTCGTCAATAATAAAATTTCTTTTTTAAAACGAGTAATCCAAATAAAAAGTCTATTTTTTGCATTTTCATTCATGAATTGCTTTCGAAACTTTTAGTTCAAAAAATTTTTTATTAGCCTAGTTTTTGTTCTTAATTCTAACTTAACTTGCTATCTTCTAGTCAATCAAAGTAGTTTAATTGTTGTTCATATTGAAATGAATCATGATTCATAAGGGGTTGGTCAATGATACTCGAGCATGTACTTGTTTTGAGTGCTTTTTTATTTTCTATCGGGATTTATGGATTAGTCACGAGCCGCAATTTGGTTCGAGCTCTTATGTGTCTTGAACTTATATTGAATGCAGTTAATCTAAATTTTGTAACATTTTCTGATTTTTTTGATAATCGCCAATTAAAAGGAAGCATTTTCTCAATTTTTGTTATAGCCATTGCAGCCGCTGAAGCAGCTATTGGACCGGCTATTGTTTCTTCAATTTATCGTAACAGAAAATCAACTCGTATCAATCAATCGAATTTATTAAATAAATAGTATTTCTTTTTTTAATTTTATTAGGATTTTCACAAATTATATTTTAGAAATTCAAATTTGAATATTCAGCAATTCAAATTAGATTACTAGATCTTGCACCTTAAGATATACTTTCATAAAGTGTAATAAATCAAAGTATTTTGGATCTCTTTTCCATTTCCTATCCAGAAATAGGTTGATTCCAAAAATTCTGGGAAATTATTGATTCGTCTAGTATTTGAATATGTATTTCATTTATTTTACTAGAACTAGATCGAAAATTAATCAAGTGAAAAAAAAATTCTAGACCCAATGTCACATTCAGTTAAAATTTATGATACATGTATAGGGTGTACTCAATGTGTCCGAGCTTGTCCCACGGATGTATTAGAAATGATACCTTGGGATGGATGTAAAGCGAAACAAATAGCTTCTGCTCCAAGAACAGAAGATTGTGTCGGTTGTAAGAGATGTGAATCTGCTTGTCCAACGGATTTTTTAAGCGTTCGAGTTTATCTATGGCATGAAACCACTCGCAGTATGGGTCTAGGTTATTGATATAGTTCAGAAAATTCCATTTGAATCCATTTATTCTATTTGGATTTTTTTTACCGACAAAAATCCGTACCAAAAACGAAATTTATTTCTTTTGGGGTACGGGTTTTTTGTCCAAGTATATCTTGTCTTTACCACGAATTATTTTCCCTGGTTAACAACAATTGTAATTTTGCCCATATTTGCAGGTTCTTTAATTTTCGTATTTCCTCAGAGAGGGAATAAGATTATAAGGTGGTATACTATATGCATTTCGGTTTTAGAGCTCCTTCTAATAACTTATGCATTTTGTTATCATTTCCAACCGGATGATCCATTAATCCAACTGGCCGAAGATTATAAATGGATCAACTTTTTTGATTTCCATTGGCGATTAGGAATCGATGGACTTTCGATAGGACCTGTTTTACTAACAGGATTCATTACGACTTTAGCTACTCTAGCCGCTTGGCCAGTTACTCGAGATTCTCGATTATTCCATTTCTTGATGTTAGCAATGTACAGTGGTCAAATAGGATTATTTTCGTCCCGAGATCTTTTACTTTTTTTCATAATGTGGGAATTAGAATTAATTCCTGTTTATCTACTTTTATCCATGTGGGGGGGAAAGAAACGTCTTTACTCCGCTACTAAATTTATTTTGTATACTGCAGGGGGTTCTATTTTTCTATTAATGGGAGTTCTGGGTGTTGGTTTATATGGTTCCAATGAACCAACATTAAATTTCGAAATATTAGTTAATCAATCGTATCCTATGTCATTAGAAATAATATTCTATATTGGATTTTTTATTGCGTTTGCTGTCAAATTACCGATTATACCTTTACATACATGGTTACCCGATACCCACGGAGAAGCACATTATAGTACTTGTATGCTGCTAGCCGGAATCTTATTAAAAATGGGAGCGTATGGGTTGGTTCGGATCAATATGGAATTATTACCTCACGCTCATTCTATATTTTCTCCTTCGTTGATGATAATAGGCACAATACAAATAATCTATGCAGCTTCAACATCTCTTGGGCAACGTAATTTAAAAAAAAGAATAGCCTATTCTTCCGTATCTCACATGGGTTTCATAATTATAGGAATTAGTTCTATAACCGATACCGGCCTTAATGGGGCCATTTTACAAATAATTTCGCATGGATTTATTGGTGCTGCGCTTTTTTTCTTAGCGGGAACTAGTTACGATCGAATACGCCTTGTTTTTCTCGATGAAATGGGTGGAATAGCGATTCCAATGCCAAAAATATTCACACTCTTCAGTAGCTTTTCAATGGCATCTCTTGCATTACCTGGCATGAGTGGTTTCATT